AAGATAGGATTGGATCATCAAAGAATCATCCAAATTAGAGTGTTGCGATTTTTCGTGGGGGGGATTTCCAATTTAATGAGATTTTGAAAGGAGGGTTCATTTAATTGAAAATGAAATAACTAAAGTTTTCTCTTTTGCTGAAGAAGTTTTGATAGCTACGGATCACAAAAAAAACGAAAATCATAACAGAAAAAAGCATTGTGGAAAAATCGATAGTTTCTTTTTTAGTTCCGAAAATGAAACGAAAATTCAAATAGAAAAATAAAAAGAATGTAAATAGTCTTTCTTCTTTTTGTTGTTGCTTGAATATTTTATATTCAATTGAATATAATAAATAACAAGCATTTTTGTGTTCAAATAAAATAAATCATTATTTATCTATAATTCGTTGGAAAAAAAAAAGGGCCCGGCTAGGTACTGACCAGGCCGGGCCATCAGAATACGAAGGGCCTTTCGAACAAAATCAACACAAAGATGTCTTCTTTTTTTTTCGTTATTTTTATTTATAGGCTCGTTCGAGCCCTTCCTTTATCTAAAAGAAATTCCTGATTTGTATATCTCTATAGAATAGAGAAAGAAAGACTCCTTACATTATGTGTAATGTAGTAATTCTCTTTTTCAATTGGGAGAGATGGCTGAGTGGACTAAAGCGTCGGATTGCTAATCCGTTGTACGAGTTATTCGTACCGAGGGTTCGAATCCCTCTCTTTCCGGTTCCGTTGATGACTTGATTTATTTCTTTTTTTTTTTTGCAAATTTTTGAAATCTTAGTTAAACGTGTGGAATAGATAAAATCCTAAGAAAATTTGCAAATTAACCAAGGAAAAACCCTTGCATTTTATTCTTCACGTCCAGGATTACGTCCTGGATCATTAGATAGGAATCCAAAGATGAAGAGAGAAACAAAAAATATCACTACGGTATAAACGAAGAGTTTCAGAGTAAGCATTACACAATCTCCAAGATGATTTTTTTTGAAAAAAAAAAAGAGAATAGATCTTCCATTTTTATACCACATATCCTATTTTGACACCAAGAAATAAGGTTTTTCTAGAAATAGAAATGAATTGTCAGAAATTCATTTGGAATAAGAGTTTTTCATTAACAAAAATTTCTTTCATATCCAAATTCGATATTGTGGGAGACCCTAATATTATTAATATAATAGGGTTAGGGTCTTTCACTGGAAAGGGGTCAAAAAAAGGAGGAACTGGGGTAAGCCGGATTTATGGCGACTATCCAAGAATTTCAATGCGTGAATCGAGGGTTCAGACTCTAAAACTTATCTGATTTTATCAATTGTTAGAGAATTTTTTCTCGAAGAAATCATGAATTTTCTAGGATATTATTAAGGATCTCATCGAAAACTTACAGCAGCTTGCCAAACAAAGGCTAAGAGAAAAAAAAACAGAGGTATGACTGGCATAACATCTACGATTGGATTCAAAAAAGCATAGGCTTCGGGCAATTTGCCTAAGAAAAAACTACTCGAATAAAGGGCAGAATTAAGACAAATACAGATCAAACTAAAGATATTAAGCATAACAGACATTTTGTTATTGGAGATAATTGCATTTTGATTGAGTTATTGATATAAGGAAGAAAGGAAGTAAGGTATACAAAAAATCCTTCTTTTTCTTTGAACCCACCCAATAAAAAATCCTCCAATTCTCAAAGGAGAATAGAAGAAATCATACTTTCATACAATATCTTAATTGAATTATATGTAATGATCAATAAATTAAGTTGAATTCTATATCTATATGGATTAAAATCCTAGAATAATAACCTATTCTATAGATATTTGGACTGGAGTTGACAAACAACCAATAACAATATTATTGTTTCTTAGTGTAGATTAGAAATTGATAATGGGGCGTGGCCAAGTGGTAAGGCAACGGGTTTTGGTCCCGCTATTCGGAGGTTCGAATCCTTCCGTCCCAGAGCCATATCCGTTTTTTTAGAATTTTAGAAAAAAGATTGTTTTCTTGAACAACCTTTTTTTTTTAAGTCTAATTTTAGATGGAATGCAATTCTTTTCTATCTTATACGAATCATATCTTTTTTCACAAACTGAACTGAATCGAGTTCAAATGACACGCATCTGGACCTAAATCTATTTTTTATCAGGTAAGATGAGAACATGGATCAAAACAAAAGAGTTTGAATTCCAAAAAGTTGGGTGGGCTTTTCATCATATGTTCATTCCCTTTGATATTTAGGGAAGTTAGTTACTTGGAAAAACTTCCCATCCCATATCTATTTGAATTTTCAATGATGGATGTATTTTGAATCGAGATGCAAAAGAATCTATATTCCCTATTCCCTATTTCTTATTATTTATCCCGTAAATGAGGGAGTCTAATTAGTAATTTTCTTTTTCTCGAGATCTCTTAATTCGAAACAAGAGCGAGTTCTTGGTACTAATTTAATTCAATCAATAGGACTAAGTCTCTTAGTGGGTTAGACTAAAGCTTGACTAAATTTGGACTTATTGTTTGTCTTTGTAACTAGACAGGTAATTTCCCATACCGGATCAGGATTCCTTTTTTTATGCTCTATCATTCCCATAGAAAGAATAGGGGAGTGGATAGGAGATAATCAGTATTAATTTGAATATCTGTTCAAATCTCATTAACAAATGATCCAAAAACATATTTCTATATGTTATGGAATCGATGTATTTTCTTTGAATCTCGTTTTTTATTTTATTTAGGTATTTTTTTGGTTTGGCTATAATGAAGAATTGTAAATCTATGTAACGATTGGATTGAGGCAGGGGTGATTTATCTTATCCCTTTTAGGCACTTTATGACAAGATTCGATTATTGAAATATTACTCAACCCCATGTAAAACAAAATACATATAAAATATGGAAATGTTTAGCTTAAAATGTTTAGCTTATATGTATGTATCGTTCTATTTCAATGACAATAGTCTTTCGGTTTTTGTGAAAAAGGTTTGGGATCCCTTAAATTTTGGAAACTCCAATTAGTGAAATTTAGTATTATAGAATATAGAATATCTATAACAGTGACAACTGTTCAGTCTAGTTGATAGATACGAAAACCCCTCTCTATTTTTTCGATTTTGATTTTTGCAATCAGATGAAAAGAATAAAGATTCCAATCTTACCTTACATCAGTTTTTTATCCATCTCATGAAAAAAATGGGATTTCTTTCTTCTTTTCTGTGATCTATTTATCTATTTGAAATCAGTGATGGGTCGATTAAAAAAAAGACTTATCTTTTAATGATGTCTAAATAGGAACCTTTTTCCATTCAAAATAGTTTTCAAAACTATTTCGAATGATTCCTTGTAAGTTGAATCTTTGGTACTCAAAAAGTAGGAAATAGGTCAATCTATCCTATTGAGTCACTTGAAGTTGCAGACTCAAAAAGAACTTATTTATTTATTCGTTTATCTATATATATGTTAAAGATGGTGTCTTGCTAAGACTTCGTCAGAAAAATCTTTCCACATATCATATATAGAAGAAAAAGTCTAGATTACACGATGTCTATGTACAACTGAACCAATGACTATTCATGATTCCATGATTGAATCAATTTCATACCGGTTCCAAATTAGAGGAATGTTATGGTAAAACTTCGTTTGAAACGATATGGTAGAAAGCAACGTGCGACTTGAAGGACAGATCCGTTGTGGATTTTTACATCCGCTATTTTATATTTCCTATTTATATAGGAATGAAGGTGCTCTTGGCTCGACATCGTTTGTTCTGTTCCACTTGAACCCTTCGTTTTTTGTTGGGTTGTAAATAGTCCACGATGGAGCTCGAGTAGAAAGGATTAATTCAGTTCTCGGGGGCACGGATCTAGGGTTAATGCCAATCAATAAATTGGAACAACTTCGTAAATATATCTTCGATATAGAAATGGAAAGGATCCAATTTGAGCAAGTTTCCAATTCAAAAGCAAAAACTGTTGGAATTGATCAAAGGTTTTCGATCCAAAGTGTATCGCGCGGGAATCAACTGTCCGTAGGATTCTTTGATAGAAAGAGAAATCACAAAAAAGGGTATGTTGCTGCCATTTTGAAAGGATTAAGAAGCACCGAAGTAATGTCTAAACCCAATGATTTAAACTAAAGATAAAGGATCCCAGAACAAGGAAACACCATTTGAATTGTCTCGGTAGTCTCAATAACTGGATCAGACTGAAGAATCAAAATAGAATTTTAAACGAGACAAACAAAGGGGGGTAAAGACCACTCAATAAATGAAATTGATTAAAGATTTTTTCCTTTAAGCTATTTGAGAGTTATCCAACTTGAGTTATGAGTACGAATGGTTTCTTTTTCATTTTCAGGAAGGAAGACGAAAAAAAAAAGACTTAAATCATAGTCTAATTGATTTTATAGGCTCATTTGTCATTTATTAGAATTCCATACATAGACAAAACTGCGAATCAAATCATTTTTTCTCGAGCCGTACGAGGAGAAAACTTCCTATACGTTTCTAGGGGGGGTATTGTTCATCTACATCTATCCCAATGAGCCGTCTATCGAATCGTTGCAATTGATGTTCGATCCCGAAGAGAAGGAAAAGATCTTCGAAAAGTGGGTTTTTATGATCCACTGAAGAATCAAACTTATTTAAATGTTCCTGCTATTCTGTATTTCCTTGAAAAGGGTGCTCAACCTACAGGAACTGTTCAGGATATTTTAAAGAAGGCAGAAGTTTTTAAGGAACTTCGACCTAATCAAACGAAATTCAATTAAAGAAATACCAAGGGGGGGGGTAGTGATTTGTATATAACTTTGTATAACTTTTCTCTACTATTTTTTTATTTCCCCCCTTAATCCTGCTTTATTCGTATCTATTTCTCATTGCTTATGTCGAATTCCACGGTCGATAACAACAAAACCTTAGTTTATTGCTCATATAAATCTCAAATTCGGACATTTCATTGCTTTCAATTATGTGGTTTTCGTTGGAATTTGACTAACCAACAAGGAATCCAGTTTGCTTATTCC